AACAGAATCACTTTCTTTCAGTGACATATCTAATCAGACTGAATAGGATTTTAAGAGCTGTCACGATCATTCACATCTATTTCAGTAGGCAGGAAGGGCGCGGAAGCTACCGTTTCTAGAATGCAAGCAAGCTAGCGACTCTCCTAGTAGCGAAGGAAAGGGGCATTCGGGAAGCGACTAGTCGCTTCTGGCGAAGCTTCTAGAAGGCCGACCACTACATAGAGAGATCCATATACCAGTCATGAGCGATAGCGAAGCCTAGAGAGGCGTAAGCAGTAGCTTCTAGGGCGAAGCCGAGCCACTAGTGGAGTGGCCAAGGAGGCCTACTATACCGATACTGGATTAGTAACCGGTGAAATCCCCAAATCAAAATTTCAGTGAACTATTGAAGCTATCAGTGTGATTGATCAGACAAGTACCAAGGCTTTCGGTAGACTTCTTTTATTTCCTAATTTGCTTGCGACAAGTCCTAGCATTAGTATGAGTTCGTTGACCGCGTAAGGGTGATCCATCTTGATGACGAATTCCACGATAACAAGAAATAGAAATTAATCGTTCGATGTCTGCTCGTTCTCCCCTCTTCAATTCCCAATGAACAACATGATCTTGACCTATCATTTGTTCAATTTGGTCGATCTGATACTTAGTTAATTCTTTTATCTTTATGTTCCCACTGATACCTAATCGATAACGAACCAGAATGGCTTTTTTAGGCCCAATTCCATCTATTTTTGTTGAGGCAATTCTTACTTGTTCATCGGCAACTGATCTAGCTCCTGAAATATATAACATTCTTGATCCTTCCTTTTACTAGTCTTCTCGGCTGGAATCAAAAAAGATTCTCCGCTCTGCTCCTACTCCTTCTTCTCCTTTAGGATAGGGTCGTCGTTGGTCCTTTTTTGCACTAAAAAACTAGTCAGAGCAACTAACTGTCTACGTACGAAATTTACGGAACAGGAATAAGAAACCAGGCGGGATAAAAGAAGAGCGAGGTATAGTGAGAAAGCTCACCCCTGCCTTTAGACGATAAAGCCTTCTTTTACATCCCATCCCCTAGACAAATCAATAGGAAATGCTACAAGCCATTGTTGTTCTTTTGACGATGAACCACTCCGGTACAACAAGCTAAAGTGACCTCTACGCTTCGTCCCCGGTGCGTAGGGCCGATCCCCGTGTGCTAGAGGGAGGACCTGTTTGTGTTAAGCATATAGTTGGTTCTTGTCTTGTTTAGGCATTTGGGTCCTTCCTCTCGACAAAACAGAAAGTCTCATTTACTTACGGAATCTCAAATCTCTCTCGCTTCTTCAGCTTGTTCCTGTTCGTCTATTCGGGACGGGGCAGGCAGCCCACATACATGAAGAGAAGAATAGAGAGGGGGTTATCCTGCTTAAACTTTACTACTGGAAATTGGGAAGGGCTATAAGTAGGCCGTTTGTTATTGCTATAAGGGCTGCTCGCCTTTATACGGCTTGGCTTCGCTATCGCTTCTATGTAGTGTAGTGGTCGACCTAAAAAGTAGTATTCCTGCCATGCCTATTATCCAGTGCTAGAAGCTTCGCCAGAAGCAAGCAAGACGAGGTCGCTCTGCTTCGTAGACAAGGCTCGTTCCATACTTTACTTACGAGCTCGTGTAGTACTCGCCCCTATCTCTTCTCTAAAGGGGCGCACACTCGCTGTCTACTAAATGAGCTCACGAAGCGATCTGGGAGCGAAGCCTTAAATTGAGTTGCTTCCCCCCTTTTCTTTTCCCTCACCCTACCCTTTCATTTCCGCTTAAGCTTCCCCGGTTTGGGGGATTAATTGATTGGATACCCGAGAACCATAATCTTTCCTAGGAACAGCTTCTACGACGATAGATAGGGGTCAGGTTTGTTTGGCATCTATGCCCCCTGCCCTCCAAACAGTATGGGAGCCTTTCAGCTCGTACTGCTCACGCTCCTAGATCTTCACGTCACCTCCTCCACCATAGTGTGAGCTGGGAGCTGCTCCGAAAGGCGAGGCCTACTTAAATAAGTAATGAGCTTTCAACAACGTTAACAACACTACGAAAAAAGTAAACTATGGTTGCCCACTGATATGATCATAGATGAAATCCAACCCCTTCTCTGCTCCTTTCCTGACCCTTTCCTTCGCTACTAGGAGAGTCGCTAGCTTGCTTCATTATATTCTATAAGCGGAGCGACTTGTCGAGTCTACGAAGCTTCGTAGTTGCTTCCCCCCTCCCCCCTTTCTTTTGCCCCGCCATGCCACTAGATCCATAATGACCGGCGAGTCGGAACATGTATGAATATAACCACGCGGAGCGCCGTACCGGCCTATCGAAGCGAAGAAAGAGATCATTGAGCCTATTTAGCCGAGCGGAACCCTTTATAAATAATAAATATAGATATATATAAAATAATAAGCTAAGGGGGCTGGGAATCGCAAGAATTTAAAAGTCCTCCATTGAATGGGATGAGAAAGACAGGTTCGGAAATGGCCGGATTAGCAGGAGGAAGGGCGGCCCCACCCTGAAACAAAGGTGTACGTACATAAATAAAGAGACTGTTTATGGCCTTGATAGGGCTCCTTCCCATCTATCTTGACCGGGAAGAGGGGGGAGGCTCTTGCGGGAGCCCTGCCCGCCCTTCTCTATTCTATTTTGAGGATCCCTCTGAGGAGGCTTTCCGGACTCGTAAAAGACGGCTAGGAACAAGAATAGGGTCAGTAGTCTCTGCCGTTGCAGGTCCTTCTCCTTCCGCTGAGATGGCCCTCTTTTTTGTTTTGTTTGTTCACCGCGGCACGAAATCATGAAGAAGCTGGAATAACTCAGAAAGAGAGTGGCGCCTAGCCGTTGAGAGCGTCTGTTGTCTTTGTAGAGGAACAGTACGATCTTGGACTGGCCCCCTTCGCATGACCTAGAAAGAAAAAAAAGTCCGTGCTACTATAAGGCCTCTAAACTCCTCCCTCAGGACACTGTTGCGTTGCCCATGGGGACGGGCTAGCCCCGACTTCCATAGGTCCTTGGTTCGACCTCCTAATGAGAATTGAGGTCCTTGCGCGGGCGTCTCATCCCTAAGACTTGTTTGCTCTGTATGGAGTGCCCCGTGGTTCCTCGAGTGCCAGCCGCAGAGAGGAATGCCATCAACTAGGGCGCTATTGGCCACTAACCACTCGCTCGCCGGACGCTCGGGCTCCGCGTTTCAAGTTCGTTATCCTAACCGTATCCTCTGCTCCACCGGGAGCCTGACCCCTTCTTCTATCTTATCTACTGCCTTGCTCCTCGGCTCCATACTGCTCCAGCCGCTCGCTGTAATAGCTTGCTTCTCGGGTGGCTCGCACCCAGGGTGGTGCGGCTGAGCCAGAGTGGGCTCAGCAGTCGGCCTATCTTTCCGGGCGCACGCATAAAGGCATGATTTGTTCCACAAATCTCACTGCACTGACCATAGTAAACTCCTTCTCGTTGTACCGAAATAGAGGTTTGATTTAAACGACCAGGTACAGCATCACATTTTACACCTGAGGAAGGTACAGCCCAACTATGAAGTACATCAGCAGATGTTACAATAATACGTAGATGACTTTTGGCTGGTACAACCACTCGATTGTCCACTTCTAATAAACGTAATTGACCCAATTCTAGATCATCTTCTGGAATCGTATAACTGTCAAAAGTGAGTGACTGTTCATCGGAACTGTTATAGTCCGAATACTCATAAGGTTGGGTCGACGCCCGTCTCCCCCCAAACTGTACTTGCAAGTTTCCCCGCAAAAAGCTCTCCACGCCTACTCTTAGAAAGAAGACTCTTTTTCTTTAGTTAGTACCGACCGTAAGACCCTTTATGAGTAAGGGGAATCGAAGGCCGGGGAAAGTTTATTGGCAACAGGGAACCCTTTCTCACCCAGTCCTACCTACCCTATGTATTCGAGGGGGGGGCTGGAACCGAAAAAGACCTGGTTCCGCACATATGAGACAGGCAGAAGGTATGGGACGACCAGTTCACCATGGAAAGCGAATTCGATCCTATAGTCGTCTTCTTTGTTCGATAAATGCGCAGTGGAAAGGGATGCTAGTCGGCTCGGAGAAGTTGTAGGCCCCAATAAAAAAGATCAAGAGTGATTCCTCACCTATCCTGTCAGGGGCCCAGTTGAACGCTCGAGTATAGATTCCCTATGCTCATCGGCCGGGGCCGGCCGGCCCGTAGATCTGGATCCATCCATAGACCTGACCTGATATCGTTTGTCCAAAAAGAAAAAAAGTAGGGTTTTAGTAGTAGTTCATGAGACCTCGAATTCCCACGTTCCAGCTTGCATTATGCCAACAAGTCCCACCCCCAACTCTAGCTGAGAAGTTGAGTCACCCTTCTTTTTTTTTTTCAGAAAAAGAATCGAATAAAGAAAGAGATAGTCTATATCCTGTATCGATCATAGGATCACTCTATGAATAGGTAAATTCTCTGTGACCTCCCACCGTTCACGACATCCCTTGCTTCTCGCTGCGAACGGCTCCTCGGTGGAAGAGTAGAAGCGCTGGTCCCCTTCGGTCAAGTTGCTTGTACCTGCTGTTACCTACCGTAGGACCTCCGTCCCCGAAGCGAAGAAAGAGGAGCAGGAACAAGAGGTTGTCCTCTCCCGGCCCAGTAGTTCCGCAACTACTACCGTGGTTGTTGCCAACGGGGATCCCCCATTCCGAAAGGTTACTGGGCCGGCCGTTAGGTCCAAAGTTGTATGCCACAGCTATGGTGCCGATAGATTCACTACTTCAGCGCCGTTATCGGACATTTCAGGCTGAGCATCTATTTCTCGTATATCGCTCCACACCGAGAAGAGGGATGTGTACCTCCAGCAACAACAAGATGGAACCATAGGCTTCTATGCTGGGAGCATTTCGGGGTATAGGTCTAACCATCTCAACTCCCCGTTTCTGGCATGCTATAGTTATTTAAGTCTCTCGACGGCGGGAATGGGAGATTACCGGTAAGCCAGATGCTTCGCGAACCATATTCTTAAGGCATTTCGTTGCACTTAAATCACCCTCGTGAAGAGGCGCACTCCGATACCATTGATGTCCAATAGCTTTGATAGTAATGGCTGGATTTACTACTACCTCGTCCATTGAGTATAAGAGAGCAAATGATGGTATAGCAATGAACATCGGGATGATACTAGGAAATATGGTCCGAAGAATCTCGATAGTAGTTCCATGAACAATCCTTTGCGGGATTGGATTTTTTTCTTTTTGGAAATGCCATAAAGCGCGAACCAAGATCCGTGATACGAAAACCAAAATCAGAATGAGGAAGAAAAAGATATCGTGATGTAAGTCTATTATTCCTTGCATCATAGGTGTTGCTGCGTCTTGAGATCCTAATTGCCATGGTTCCGCTGCATCACAAGGAGCAATTGTGAGAAATAGCCATTCTAGAACAATCATTTGATCTGTTTCGTTCTTGTTCTGCTCTGCTCCCGCCAAAAAACGGGAAAGAAAAGACTTTTCGGAAATCGCCGGCGGTTGGTCCGGAAAGACATGGGACTTTTTGGGCGTAAAAGTGCTTCTCTTACGAAATTACGAGTTGGATGAACAGATCGCTCCTAAAGGTTTAATAAGACATTAGATTCTCATTCATCAATAACTCGACTTCCTGCTTCTCACATGGAAGGGTCCGGTCCGGAAGAAGAGGAAAAGGAGTTCACCTCAAATCAAGGCAACGCGCACTCAATCCATCTATCCTGTCTGATTGAGAAAGTCTTTAGGTTCCAGAGTTCCGACCTATAAAGGAGTGAAACCGCTTCCAAAGACTCAGCGATAGGGTAGGGCGTAGTGACTACTCAGATGAAAGCTTCGGAGGAAGCATGGTGTTAAACGAGGTCGGTGAAGCATACCTTCCATCCAGTGCTATGTTTGCAAGAGAAGGTGTGATCGTAGGAGCTCAACCTGTTGCCGGTGGTTTGAGACATAACCGCTGCTAGGGGAATAAAAGGGTTGGTCCTATCCGCTTTTAGAGTGATCGCAGACTTAAGTAGGTCCCTGAGAGTCCTCGCATCACAGCCTGCTCTTATACAATTCCAAAGCATTCTTTTCATAGGCTTACTAACTACTGGATACAAGTATAGGGTATACTGGTTCTAAGCCTACCTTTTCTTTTTCTTACTCGCTGACAACCTTGCTTACTTTGAACTTTTTCTTAAGCTTGGCAGACTAGCTCCTAACTTCCTTGATAGAGCGATGAGCTTACTTAAATAGAGTGCTATCCTCAGTAATTACTTAAAAGAGAACCTTGCACCAGAACGAGGCTTACTCAGACTCTTACTACGAGATAGCTATACTGCAGTCAAAAAGACATATTTATGGATATGTACTAAGCCAGCTCTTTATACTAAGCCATATCAAAAAATGGGGTTCGATATAGGGAGTCTTTGCTGTTTACTGTTTACTTTACCTTTACCCAGCTTAAAGAACTGTGCCATAAATTCATAAGAACTGCTATTTGTAGAGCTTCTATAGCTTCGAGCCCTTTAGTTCGTTATCAAGCGTATAGCTTAGAGGGTGATCGCTGGCCACAAACTTGCAAGAGTCAGCTATTTGTTCACATTCAAGCATTCGTTCCCCACGTTCGAGCTAGTCGAATCAGTACTTATTGTTATACCGTTCGTGCCCCTCAGAGCCACTTAACTCGCTTTCAAGAATAAGAATCCTGCTTCCAATTAATAGACTGAAATGAAAACTTTTAAAGATGTTATGGAGGGTTTAAAAGTCATCGGTGCTGGAACTACTACAATTGCTTTAGCTGGAGCTGCAGTCGGAATTGGAAAGATATTCAGTTCGTTGATCCATTCAGTAGCACGGAGTCCGTAATTGGATACTAAATTGTTTGGTTATGCCATTTTAGGCTTTGCTCTCACGGAAGCCATTGCCTTGTTTACTCTTATGATGGCCTTTCTGATCTTATTCGTATTCTGAGATTCGCTACCGTCAGTAGCCTTCCTCCCAAGGCGAGCGAAGTGACGTGAGGCGAGCGTCTGAGTGAGTTGAGTGAGGAAGTGAGGGCCCTGAGGAAGCGGAGGGAGCGAAAGCTGGATCGGGTTTCACTGTTGTGTTGGTTAATGCCCAACCACCTTCAAGAAGGCAAAGAAGTCAACTTCATAACCTTTTCCATTATCAGTAGCAGCAGTGGACGAATCGAGACAATCAAAATACAGGTAGGAATCCGCTTATCTACTTGCCTTTCAACCTCAGAGCATTCAGTTCAGGTACCGCAGCGGTCGACGACTTGGCTGGGGCAGATCTTCACTCATTATCCTTCTTCGAACCTTTTGGTATGTATTGCCCCCTAACTATAGATCAGATCCAGCAGACGAGAAAGAAAATTCCGCACTGCTGCTGAGTCGTCGGACTTATCCACCAAGGGATTCGTGGAATTTCTGCGGATTGCGTTGGGGGAAATCTACCAAAGCTAGGCAGATAGATAGACTCCTTTCCCGCTGCTAAGGGAGAGCAAGAAAGAGAAAAATTCTTGTTTTTTAACCAGCGCCCCCTTTTGGGTATGCAGGTACTAAGAGTCCTCTCACTACCAACCAGCAGACATCATCTGGCTGGGTCTTGCCGGTATCAACAACGAGAAAAAAACTACCAAATGGAAACAGCAACTAACTATGGCTCTTGGTGGGCCCAGACAACGTCCTAGGCGTAGGGGAGATCGGAGCAACAGGTAACGCCTAGACGACGTTTTTCTTCCTGGGCTGCAGTAAGTAGATCGAGAGGTCGTTTCGCCCCTTGTCCCCGAATATGGGTAATATGTTCTCATACAATGTTGCTCCAATCTGACCTAGCTGGCGAGCGATCCCAGTTCGCGACAGAGAACAAGACAGCAAGCGAGCGTACCTTTGTTCGCTTCTTCTCCACCAAGCACGGAAGTTTAAGGATAACTGTAGGTCGGTGGCTACCTAAGGAAACTCCGATTCGATCCGCCCCCGGCTGGGAGGCATCTACCTCATCCCGATCACAAGGAGAGGTTCACTATGATGGGGGGTACTTCTTTTTTGCCCTTCCGGAAAGAATGAAATGCATAGGGGACCATCCTTTTGTTGCGGCATGCTCCTCAGATTTACGGATTCACAGGGGGCCTCAGGCCCTACTTAGTTGACTGACAATGACAAAGGCTTGCGAAACTAAGTAGGGCCTTTTGAATTGAATCTTAAGTAGTCTATCAGTGGTGCAAAGCTAATTGCCCCTTTTCAGTAGGGGGCGAAAGGTTAGACCTTAGAAAGTCAGCGAACAGCGGTTCTTCTATGTAGGTATGGCGTTCCCCCTTGACTCTCCTAACGTCGAGCTAAGTGATTTCGTAACCTTTTCGTAGCGTAGTAGAATGAAGGCTACGCACCGACGCTCTCTTTTCTATTAGCCTAAGCGTCTTCGCTAACTCGCTCGCCTACTATACCCTACTATACCACTTTTAGGGTAGGCTAGGCTAACTCAGCCGCTTACTTCTACTAATGTAGGGCTAAATAGCGCCTTTTCTTTTTAAAATAACCAATTTTCATTATTGCGAACCTATAGGTCCTTAGTAGCGTTGACAAAGAAGAACAGCCGGTTAAAAGACAACGAATCTTTTTATTTATATCTTAATTATATATATTTTTATATATAATAATTAAGAATAATGCAAATTTTAGGCCAGCTTGACAAGCTACCCTTCCTCTTGATCTGAGGTGCGAAGATCAAGATATCTTTTTTATGACTTCCATTCCACTTATTGATCCCGGCCCAGAAAAGTGACCGACCAGGGCCCTATTGATGAATGAAAGAAAGGCTTTATGAGCCCTGTAAGCCCACACCTGTGTAGAGTGGATCGTTCAACACCTGCGGCACAAACCCATTTTTGACCTATTGGTCCTAGTATCATAGGCGACCGAACGGCCGCCCCCTAATTACTAGACCGACCTGCTATAATAATTCCATAAACACCTAGCGAAGATATGGCAAACAAATAAAGTAGCCCTATGTTCGGATCTGACAATACCATACCATAATCAAAAGGTACAACGGCCCGGGCGACCAGACTTAACATAAATGTAGCCACTGGAGCCATTCTAAAAAGGGAGAAATTTGCACTACTTGGTGAAATAGGTTCTTTTATAATCAATTTAAAACCATCTGCTAGAGGTTGTAACAATCCAAACGATCCCACTACATCAGGACCCTTTCGACGTTGCACAAAAGCCATTACTTTACGTTCAGCTAGCACTAAAAAGGCTACTCCTAGTAGAAGTGGTAGAATTATTCCAAGTATTTCAGCTGGAACTGCTATGTACATTTTCAATTTTCTATTCACTCATGATCTGGCCTAGTCGACCCGATCATGATATTTCACTCATGATCTGGCCTGGTCGACCCAATCATGATATTGAAGGATGGGACCTTTTCTCGAAAAAGAAAGGAGATTCTATTTCTTCTTCCAAGCCCTTCTTAGAAGATGCAGTCAGTAAGCTCTCACTTATCTTCTTCATTTACGAAAATAGATAGATAAGAAAAGATGTCAGCCTCTCTTTTCTCGCGGAACACTCACTTAATGGGGCTATTTGAATTGGAAGACAACGACAAAAGTGAAAGAAGGAGGTCTATTTCGTTGATCGATGTCAATGGACCAAGAAATCTGTCCTTTGCTGAAAGCTCATAGGGTAAGAAGAATTGAAAGGTAGGTTTTGTCAGTGATTAAATGGAAAGGTCAGCTGGAGCGAAAACCAATCAAACTCAGAAAGATAGGTAGATCGAGCGCGCTGAGGGAAATTCGAGAGATCCGGAGACATGGCCACTACTGGCCTACGGTCCTTGCAGATTACATAGCACATGCTAAGAGCTGCGATGCCTGCCAGAGGTATGCAGGAATCCAGCACAAGCCGGCTTCCGAGTTATACCCGATTATAAAGCCTTGGCCATTTCGAGGGTGGGCCATGGATATCATCGGAAAGATCTATCCCAGATCTTAAAGAGGTCATACTTTTATCCTAGTATAGTAGCTACGGCCCAGCCTTCTCCACCTTCTGCCCTGGGTAGAAGCCGAGCCTCCCCAGAATGTGACTTCTACGGAGGTAATAAGGGTCTTATATATTACTGTTATTCGTCCAGATATTGCTTATGCAGTTCATGTAGTGAGTCAATTTGTGTCTGCTTCTACCGGTCCCCGTCGCGGCGTTAGGCGACATTCATTGGGTAATTCCGCAGAAGACCACACAGGCCATAGGTAACGGCTCTTATGCCTTGCCAGCAGAAATCAATCCAGAGACCGTCCTCCCTATCGCCCGCCCAATGCTTACTATCGAGATTGGTTCGTCGGGCTTTACTCCCATTCCAAAGTTTCCGAATTAGCTTTAGAGATTGAGCAAGTGTAAAAAGTATAGAGTGATCTGGTTTGCGCGGCTTTCGGGTTATGTCTACTAGAATAACAACCCGTAGTCTAGTTGAAACCCTCTTTTACAAGATTACAGACTAAAATGACTCGCTTTCTTTCTGAATCTGCTTTCTCTATTGACATATAAGAGTCTCGACTTGAGCGCTTCCTCGAAATAAAACGGCGAAGGAACGCCTTCTCTCTCGTGCTATGGCTTTGCTTCCTTATCTGGGGAGACGTGACTAAGCCTAAAAGGCGCTAGACGGCACTGTTGACGCCTTATTGTCTTTCCATAGGAACTCCTAAAGTATACTTATGCATTTGAGTCTGTTTAGTCGTGCCTATCCCCGAGAGTCACTCCTTCACTCACTTTCTTTCCTTATTTATGTGATTATGTGACACGTCTATCTTTGAAACTATTACCATTAGCTAAAAGACAAAGATGAAATGAAAGGTAAGGTCTAACTAAACCGGCTCAGTACTATGACCCCGACTCTGTTTATCTATCCCTTCCCCAATGAAAGTTTCATTCAAGTCGTCACCTTAGCGAAAGCACTAAGTAAGCAAACTACCTTAATGAAATATGAAAGCAGCTGAAAAGAAAGCCATTTAACGATAGTTATTCAAGGTGAAGTAAATCCCCTATATCTGATAGCTGTAACAGGCCTTCTTCTTACAGAGAAATGCCCCTATTGCGAATCTCTCTCATAAGAAAGAAGAGAGCTAGCATAAGCAGAGCTACCAGCTATACTACCAGAAGAGCAGCTACTATCAGTCCTAAAGAGCCAGTATCCGTCCTTCACTCTTAACTTAAGGAAAGGATAGACCTTAGCGCTTCCTCTTGATCACAGTAATGCGGGAAGTCTGGCTAAAGGAAGATAGCATATCATAAAGAGATGAAAAAAATCAAAATGAAGGCGTCAGCGAGGGACCTCTATAAAGTCATTATCTGATAGCTTTCACAGGGCTTCTTGCTAAAGAGAAATTGACATAGAGAGCGACTGATTCCAGGCTTAGTATCTTCGGTTTCATCTTATAGGCTGACTTGCATCACTCTAATAGGATTCCTTGCTTGCATCATATCGTACAAATAAGGCATTAGAGAGCCCTTTCTCTTCCTTTATTCGCCGCAGGAAGAAATTCCAACTATGCTGCCTTCTAACGATAGGACTGGAATCCGAGCTCCTAGGCAAAAGCTTGAAGCTTGAAGACAGAAAGAGAAGAGATTAACGGGATGCTTTATAGTCGAAGTTGCGCCTAATGCTTAATCTAACTATTAGGTACTATATTAGAGAAAGACTCAATCTGCCCAATACTATACGCTAGGAAGAACTTGATTAGGGTAGTAGCCCAGCTCTTGAAGGGGGAAGCACATAACTAATAGGGTTCAGGCTTATACGATTCATGTTATCCCCCCGAAGCCCCTATCGCCTGCCTGGAACTCCTGAATTCACTCTTTAACTAGAGGAAGCGCCTAAAAGGGAAGCAACTGGGCTAGACTGCTGATCTTATGGAGTAGTCTGACCCTGGGAAAGAGACTGTAATCGCTGCCGAGAATAAACATGCTGTGCCGGGTGACTGGAATCCTCTGAGGTCAGCTGAACAGGCTGACAATCGGCAGAAGATGCTGAGCAAAGCTGCTTGAAGCGTGAGGCTGATCCGTAACATCAACTGCAGAAGAATGCGGTTAGAGTTGATGAACAGGAGAAGGCCGCAATACTTCTCCATCATCATTCTCCCCCGGGGCTTATTAATTAGGTTAAGGAAAATATGAAGCGCCCCCATTAAAGAAAACATTCAAGGATACATCGAGTCTCTTGGATTTCACGTCATAGCGTCTATACCCGGACTGAGCATATCCAAGAAAGACACAAGTGGTTTCCTTGGGGGCAATTTCTCTCTTAACTGCGCAGGAATATGAACAAAAGACGTGCATCCAAACACTCAAAAATGCCTATAGTACTGCTCCAGTAAGAAGTTCGTGAGGTGCCGCTGCAGCTTCTTCCCTCTCTCTTCCCCGGCCCCGTCCCTTCTTTATGCACATCCATATACATAGCCGGTGTACAATCCGGTCATGCGGTTCTTTAAGTTCATTCACTCTAGGTTCTCTTACTTGCTCTAGTGGATGGCAAAGGCCAACCGAGAGGAATGAAATAGCTCGACTGTGAAAGAGAACGAATGGCTCAGGAATCAACTGGTTCCGAGCAGACTCGTGGAGCTGCTGTTTGGATTATCGTAGAAAGAATAAGAGGAGCCGTCTTAGGAAATGACTGAACTTAAAAGACAGATGACGCCCCAGCTTGACTCGAGATCAAGACTCCTTACAGCTCGCACCAATAGCGGAGCGGCCGGAGATTGATTGAAAAGGCGCAGCCCTGCCGCCCCCCTAGCCGCCTACCTACTCGTGTTCGTAGCTCGATCGGAGGTCAAGACTGTGGTCCGGCGGAAAAACAGAAGTCGTCCGTATCAAGTGATACGTGAATTGCTCAGTAGTGCTTCGCCACTACCGTAGCTGGCGGAAATAGCTTAATTGGTAGAGCATAGCCTTGCCAAGGCTGAGGTTGAGGGTTCAAGTCCCTCCTTCCGCTCCCGGCTTCGTCGTTTAGTGGTAACGAGTGTGCGCCCCTTTAGAGATAGGGGTGAGCAGCAAGCAGCCCCTTGTATAGGGTTCCAAACCTACCTTCCTAATAAGAAGAAAGGGGCAAGCCAAAACCTAGTCCTAACAAGTTGCTGGCTTTTCATCAGCCCTTGCGCGCTAGCCTTTTCCCTTACTAGTAAGGGGCTGCTAGTTGTAGCGCGCATTGTACTAGTGAATAGGAAAAGCGAATTGAGATTACTAATGACGGATGGAGGTTGAGGATAGAACATGTTCGGTCCCTCGCCCTTATCTCCTTCGCCGGAGACTGCAAATGATGGGAATCCTATCGATAAAGAAGAGGTATAAGCATCGCCTCTCGATCCAATCCGTCTTCCCTGGCCTCCCCAAAACACTCTTGATACGAAAGAGACCTCCCGCCATAGAGAAGAGATCTAAAGTCTGGGTCCCCTCGATCACCCTCCCTTGAAGCTGAACTGGTCGAGAGAGATGAACCCGCACCACATTTTATAACCTTCGAACCGAAAGCCCCAACTAGAGATGGAATTCCAGAACCTAAACCACTCCGTTGAGAGCTCCGTGACTCGTTCAAGGGAAGGTCCACCAATGATTGCCATTCTCCCCCTATCTGTCTCTTGATCCCTCATTCCACTAATCCGTTGTTACTTTACTGATTCATTCAAGGCATAGACTCCCTCTTTGTCTTATTAGCGCAGGTGTTCGTCAACGATGAAAGCCGCTTAAGACTCGAAGAAAGAGGGCTAGGCCCCGGGAGGGCTTTCAGGGACTGGGTAGGGTGGATTATAGAGCTAGGGGCTAAGGTTTGTCCATTGGGATTGGGCATGGACGAACCTCGACTGGGCCAGCATTGATGAAAAATGACAAAAGAAAAACTTCTCCCATCGCATCATTAACCGGTGTAGGATTAAAGATCAGGTCCAGGATTCGAGTCAAATCGACCTTCCCTCTCATCTCAGGGTGAGGCAAGGAATTCAAGCAAATGTTCGTTCTTCAATATCTCAAGAAGTTGGATTAGCTGCTCCTCCGACCCGGAGTGGATTCTAGTGGAAGGGCAGAGCAAAGCCTCGCAGTAGGAAGGTGTTCGTTGCTGGGACGGGTTCAAACTGGACTGAAGGGAGGAGGAATTCAATAGTCCTCTCTTCCTGGGGATTCATCACTGGCTAGGGCTTTCGAATCAAAGCATGGGCATCTGCAACTAAGAGGGAGCAGTAGATCGTCGATGGAAGAGCCATGTCAGTCAATTTCTATTGGGACTTCTATGGATTATGGATTCGACTAGAGGGACTCCTAGCAGCAAACTAGTATAAAGGGGCCCCAGACGCAGGAGCCGCCAGCCGGATCGACCAACAAATGATAGGCCAGAGGGATGGGCTCATTCGACTAATCAGTGATCCCTGGGCCTACCTAACACAGATGTCCCTGAAATAGGGGATTGGTTGATCGGAAAGCTCGGGCAGGAGTAGGACATTCCATACAATTCCGATTCGCTAGCCTCTCAAATCCCATTTTTTCATCGGGGTGAATTCTAAGGTTCCTTATTCCGGTTGTAAAGCGGAAGAAGAGGGAGAAGGGGCACAGCCCCACCAGCAGCCCACGTTTCCGACCCGAAAGGAATTGCAAATGAAAGAAGAATCTGTGTGCACTATCCATGGAGTGGAGTGACTATTCTGAATCTCCTCTTCTCTATCTCCCCCTTTTTTGCCTTCGGCTATTACCGGCTGGCAACGCTTGGCCCAACATTGGATTTGTTTGAAAACAATACAAGCAAGGTGGCGTTCATTCAATCAAAGCTTTTATGCCCTAGCACTAATGACTCTCTTTGGAAAGAAAGGAATGCAGGGAACAAGTCTTTCCTTTCCACTGGTTCTTGAAAGCTCTCAATCCCCCCTTCTCCCATATTGATTCTCCCTCTCGCATCGGTTCTGCATCAGATAATGGGCCCATGCGCAAACTTTCTCTTTTATTGTATTGGCGCCCGATAGGTAGGCTATTAGATTGAGTCGAAAGCCTACCCATAAAGGTTCCGATTCGAGCGAGAGCCCAAACGGGGGAGGCGAGAACATCTTGATCGAAAGCTCCACTGTTCTGAATAGTGAGAAAGACTTTTTCAAATTTGATCAAATCGATCGATCATTTTTGAATATCTTAGGTGGGCCAACCGACCGACCGAGTTGGGCTGGGCGTCCATGTCACAGAACCTTTCTCTAGCCAAGAATCCCATTATTGATCGAATCGAGGCGGATCCAATTCATTGGCAAATGAAAAATCTACCGTTTTCACACTCAGAAAAACCTAGAAAAGAGGAAGAGTCACTAAGACAAGAGCTAGGTAAGCAAGCAAGAAGGAGAGGCTAGAAAAGGCAGGGGCTCTCCATCTCTAGGAACATTGTGTCCAGGATCTGGTAATCTAAAGCCTTGCTTCTTCTGGTCGGCTCGTATTAGCCTGTGCTTTATTACAGGTAGTCATTCCCCCGTTCCTTTAGTCTTTTCAACGGTACTTGAATCTTAAGTCGCGGTCATGTCTCGCCCCCCCCCCGGTATAGTGACCGGTTCCATGTTTTCCCCGAATTTCATCAGTTCCAGGCTCAAGTGCCTGTTCATCCATCTTCATTCCAAAGGCGAGCATATCCATTGAGTGACTGTAACTGCTATCGTTTACAGTCAATAGTTCTTAACCAACTTTAGAGCTTTATAAAGCTTTAAGAGAGAATAGGGAGTAAGGGGGACCTTCGCTTCATTAGAAATTGGACCCAGACCTTCTTTCTTCTCCTGCGGAGCCCTGATAAAGTAACCGGCGGCAGGTTAGTACAGTTCTCCTGCTTGCGGATTTTTCCCTGCGCTGATTCAGGAGCCTTCTTCTTTAGTCTAGGATTCTCAAAAAAAAAGAAGCGACTGGGCGAGAACAAGAAGGGGTCGTCGTCCGGCGGCCGTCTACTAAGCGAAGAGCCGCTCGCTTCCTTTTATTCGCACATAAGATGTGCAGGTAGCCTAGGGGAAGAGAAGCAAGCTAGCCCCGCCTACCTCCCATCTATATCTATAGGCGGCAATGGTAAGAGCTGGTAAGCATGGTAACTGTATCGGCGGCCGGGGCCGGTGCTCCGCGTTCTATCTAGGTTCCGCTCTTATGTACGCCCGGGGAACCTCTTCAATAGAAGAACCCGTGTGAGTGGGAAGGGATTGAATCATTCATTCATCTTTTATGTCTTCTTCCGTGATCCATTTCATGTCAACTCTAATTAGTTATAAAAAGGCCTACTTTACAAAGGGAACGTAGTTTCCCGGGAACCAAAAGGTTCCCGGTAACCGGCCGCATCGGCCCGGTAACCTTCGTTACCGTCAGCATTTGGTACTCCTCGATAGCTTCAATAGTTCACTGAATTTGGTGTAATAAACCGCAAGCCCTTCAGAAAGAAAGAAATAATAAAAAAAAAAAGATAAGAAAGGTTTGGTTACGGGAACCAACGGTGAAGAAGGTTACCTACTTTCGGTGGACGTGGAGCCAACGAGTTCAGTCGAACAGCGTAACGAGTCTAAGGTTACAGAAGCGTTCGCCAACTTTGATAGGCATAGCATTGCAAGCAAATAGAGCAGAGAGCTTACCCTTTCTTTCTATTAGAGTCGTGAGCTTGTTGTAGTCGGTCCTAAAGGGAGAACCTTTCTGCTTACTTGCTATATCCCCGCGTCCTTGCACGGCTCGTTCTTCGCTTCCCCCTCTCCCCCAGGCCATATGGAGTATAGCCAAGTGGTAAGGCATCGGTTTTTGGTACCGGCATGCAAAGGTTCGAATCCTTTTACTCCAGATTCTCAACAGATCAAACAAGCTAAAGAGAAAGAAAGCAATAGAAAAAGAGAAGGGAAAAGTTCAATAGCTAAAGATCTTGCTAAAGCTATAGCTAAAGAAAGAGCTAATTAAGGATGATATAGCTCAGGATGCTGATGACTTGAGCACAGAGAGATGGGAAAGCTATCCTTACAACCAAGGGAAAAGTGCAATAGCTAAAGATCTTGCTAAAGCTATAGCTAAAGAGAGAAGGGCAAAGCAATAGAGAAGGGAAACCTTCCGGAAAGACTGCAGTCCCAGAGCCTAAAGCACGAGAGAGATGGGAAAGATAGGCTCAAGAAGGGATTGAAAGAAGAAGCAAGAAGGGAGTGATCTCAGTGAAAGAGAATCTGCAGGGTGTACGAATAGCACTGATCGTAGACCATCCAGATGCTTATGGGGCAGAACAGAGCGATTGATTAGTTCCCGTGATCGTAGATCCACTTTATCTAATGCAACTCGGGAAGAAGCTGCTAAGATCCCGTCGCTTACAAATGCTCCAGCGTGAAAGAAAGACTTTTTTAGGTACAGGGAGAAATGCGTACAATAGTGCGAGGACGGAAAAGAAAACGACCTTCTAGTAAAGCTAAGCAGCTAGCACCTTAAATAAATTGAGAGTGAGCCGTCCGAAAGCATGAAAAATGTATGAACTCCGGAGCTAGGTTGTATGACTTCCGTCCTGACTACTAAGGCTAGCTAGTTGCCCCACCTCCTAATCAATCTTGCCTTCCTCTGGGAGAGTGAGTTTGTATGTCTTTTCCTGGCTTTCTCACTAGGCAAATTATCAAGTCGATGCTCATATAACTGCATTTTGATACTCTCACTTTTCCCTTCGATGAGCTGATCTTGAATTGAAAAAGTGATAGCTTATATAACTGCATTTTGATACTTTTTTGAAGACGAGAAAGAGTTAGCAAAAGCACTTTTCATCTTCGTCCGGACCGGACCCTTCCATGTGAGAAGCAGGAAGTCGAGTTATTGATGAATGAGAATCTAATGTCTTATTAAACCTTTAGGAGCGATCTGTTCATCCAACTCGTAATTTCGTAAGAGAAGCACTTTTACGCCCAAAAAGTCCCATGTCTTTCTTGGTTGGACCAACCCAACTGGCGAAATCGGTCTTCCTGAATTGGAAGAGCAAGAACAAGTCTCTCCATTTTTTTGGGGAGCAGAGCAGTCAAAGAACGAAACAGATCAAATGATTGTTCTAGAATGGCTATTTCTCACAATTGCTCCTTGTGATGCAGCGGAACCATGGCAATTAGGATCTCAAGACGCAGCAACACCTATGATGCAAGGAATAATAGACTTACATCACGATATCTTTTTCTTCCTCATTCTGATTTTGGTTTTCGTATCACGGATCTTGGTTCGCGCTTTATGGCATTTCCAAAAAGAAAAAAATCCAATCCCGCAAAGGATTGTTCATGGAACTACTATCGAGATTCTTCGGACCATATTTCCTAGTATCATCCCGATGTTCATTGCTATACCATCATTTGCTCTCTTATACTCAATGGACGAGGTAGTAGTAAATCCAGCCATTACTATCAAAGCTATTGGACATCAATGGTATTGGACTTATGAGTATTCGGACTATAACAGTTCCGATGAACAGTCACTCACTTTTGACAGTTATACGATTCCAGAAGATGATCTAGAATTGGGTCAATTACGTTTATTAGAAGTGGACAATCGAGTGGTTGTACCAGCCAAAAGTCATCTACGTATTATTGTAACATCTGCTGATGTACTTCATAGTTGGGCTGTACCTTCCTCAGGTGTAAAATGTGATGCTGTACTCAATCTAATCTCTATTTTGGTACAACGAGAAGGAGTTTACTATGGTCAGTGCAGTGAGATTTGTGGAACTAATCATGCCTTTATGCCTAGCATCACGCAGATGGCGTCGCATTCGGGTTCATCCGGGGATACATGGGACAAGGTAGTCGATTGGCACTTCCCCAAATCTCCATTATCCCATCCCGATGGGGGCCAAGCCGGCCCTTCCAATCCCCATCCCGATGGGGGCCAAGCCGGCCCTTCCAATCCCCATCCCGATGGGGGCCAAGCCGGCCCTTCCAATCCCGTCGACGGCGCCCTACTGGCGCGTCGGCGGGAAGAAGTGCGGGATCAGGTAGGCACCTTCCTTGAACATTTTAGCCGCATCGCGCCCAAATTTAACTTTGTTTCCGACGTGAGAAGCCAACTTCAAATAGAAACTTCCAATATGGCCCGGCTCCACCAAATTACTCTAGCGATGGACCACTATATGAACCTGCATAATTTAGAGGGTATTCCGACGGGCGGAAAGGCCGCGAGCCTCCTAAAGGAGACAATGTCCGAATGGGACAAACTCCAGGACGGGAACTCCCCGAAGGGTTTTGCCCAGGTAAATCCCTTTTCTTAATACTCTTATTCCCCTTTCATCCGGAGCTGCCGTAACTTGGGCTCATCATGCTATACTCGCGGGGAAGGAAAAACGAGCAGTTTACGCTTTAGTAGCTACCGTTTCACTGGCTCTAGTATTCACCGCCTTTCAAGGAATGGAATATTATCAAGCGCCCTCCACAATTTCGGATAGTATTTATGGTTCTACCTTTTTCTTAGCAACTGGCTTTCATGGTTTTCATGTGATTAGATAGTATTTATGGTTCTACCTTTTTCTTAGCAACTGGCTTTCATGGTTTTCATGTGATTAGATAGTATTTATGGTTCTACCTTTTTCTTAGCAACTGGCTTTCATGGTTTTCATGTGATTATAGGTACTCTGAGATTATGGAAGATCATGTTCACCAAGAAATGACCCGAAATTGGATCTTGGTCTATTTGAGATTGTTCCTTTTAATCGTAATCAAAGATGTTTTCTTGTCTCTCGTTTCTTTTCTGAACAAATCGAAGAACCTAATGGATCGAACTCATCCTTGGCTGCTACGAAAGAAATAGGCCTTGCGTTGCGGAAGGAACGTTCTGCTCTGAGTTGAAGGCAAGAGCTCCTTCCCTCCCTTCCTTATCGACATTAGCTGTATCCCATATCTCCCCATATCGTATTTAACTAGACCCCATCCCTCGCTTTGACTGTTCACCATATGTGTATCGTACCGACCCCATATCATACGTACAAGAATTGATTCCTTCTCCCCATATCACTCATTCACATGCCATCTCATTGTTCACCCGGAAAATATTCTTGTTTAAGACAGATCGCTTCCCTCAGTCAGCGGGAGGCCTAGTCGATGTAGGCCCTCAAAGCAAACGGCGGGCAGACCAGTCGAAGGAGTAGTTCACTTACCTGTTTGTACATATACTATACTCATACCCATATTACGATACATATGTGTTCACCCTATCTTGCTTTCACGGCTTTGACCGGGAACCAAACCAAAGAGCCAATACACCAACAACCAAGGAACGGGAGTGGGTGGTCCCTAGGAACGGCAGAAAGGAAGTACTGGTTCAACCAGATACGAGTGACGGAACCGGTGTTGATCAAAGACATGCGCCGAGTGCCAGGAATGACTATAAGCCGATAGAGTCGTTTTAACATGCCATGAACCGAGAGCCGCCCAGGGACTGGACTCCACTAAGAGGTTCTTTCTCTCACGTCATTTCGCCCGCCCGTTTCATTTCCTTTTGCCGAAGTTCGTTCAGTCGGTAAGCATCCCGTTAGCTCTTCATATTTCCTAGCCCATCTATCCCCACTATCTCCGAATTCTGTAAGCCGTAATAAGTCCGTAAAATGTGAATAAAGTCCTCACGCGAAAGTGAATCGCCTTCGCTTATCTTGTTTTTTAAGGTCAGTTCTTGTATGATGTCGACGAAGGTCTCATGTTCACGATTATTATTCTTGCAAAACTCGGAAAGTATTAAAGCACATTTATTCCTCAAGCTGTCGATTGTGTCAGTCGGAAGTGCATACGGCAGATCAGCTTCCTCTACCTAGGTATGGATTGGATGCTCCTCCTGCTCGGGCAGGACTCTCAGACGGCTATGATCGGACAATAGAGTATGTAAGATATAGCTCGTGCCTCTTAGGCTTAACAAGATGGGGTTCGGATGAAACCGGATCTCGCTAATCCAGTCTATTCTATTTTGTCTAGTCTATTCTATTTTGAATAGTCCAGGTAGTTGACTACAGGATCGGGTCCTCTGTCTTTGCCTGAAACTTTCACTGTCTGTCAAAGGAATAGCTGAACTACTACATTGATTAGGCGGATCTAACTCTTTTGAGAAATGCCCAGAGGCGTCTGTCTACTAGTTCAGTTGAGAACAAGGTGTCGAACTAGACTGATAACTGATCGTCTATCGAAGCGCCTCTTTAAAGGCAGGATGCCAAGAATCGTGTCTCTATATACGAAGAGCAGGCATGCGCGGGACTTTAGGACAAGACTCCGTAAGACCTTTGTTTAATATGCCTTTTGTTTACGACGAATAGGAATAGGTTCTTTTCAGATTTGACATAAGAGGGTAATTCGTCAAATTGGAATCGGATCTAACATGTGCAGCCTAAGCTTACTTCTCTTGGCTCCCGGCGGGGTTGTCTAGTCCTAAAGCTAACCAGTTTACTTACTATTATATAATAAGCCTTAGCCTTCGGCCCATGAAATAGAGATGGCCCGGACCCAAGATTCAGATGGGCTGGATGCTTGGATATTCTTTTCTTTCTTCTAGTAGGGTGGTATGGTAATCCATTTCTTACTTACCAGGCTGGGATATAATCTAAGGTAAGGTTGCTTTCTATGTAGGTAGGAGAGCCTAATCTCTGTACTAGCTCTATCTATCAGGGAAGAAGGGAGGCGATTTCAAAGCGAAGCATTAACTGAAGGATGCGCTTGCCCATGGCCTCATCTTCCCATTTTTTGAGTCTTTAGTCACCGAGAAGACTACTTCTGTAGCTTAAAAACTTAGGACACCACTTTTTCTAAAGTCGGGTGCAAGTCTTGCTGAGTCAACTCTCAACTCATAATTTATTAAGAAGAAAGCTTAAGAAATTGGCAAGAAGTAGGATAGGAGGAGCATTAGTAGCGAATCCCTGAGATTGGAATTCAATCTCGAGAAAGTCATGAAACTTGAATTCAAATTGAATAGATCCGTAAAGCAGAATAATGATTTTCATCTAAAGTAGCCATTCCCCTTTCAGTAGTTGAAATACTTTCATCTGTCTAAATGCTTTCCGTAACTCCTTTGATCGAATTTAGAGTAGCTCGTGGATGAACAGATTCGAGAATCAATAAAAAGGTTCCGCTAACCAACTGATACCGTAGTAGAAGATTCGGCTAGTGATCCACCTCTCTATTTCCCAATAGAAAGAGTTATTCTATGAAAAAAAAATCTCGTTTTTTTCTTCTTCACATATACAAGCTAAAACTACAGCCAACAGGGTGGAAGTTGTGTCTTTACAGTAACTCTCCTCTAATAGCGTAGGCCGTCCTCCTCTATGTGTCTACAACTTAGGATTCTGTTGGAGCCGTGCTTGCACAGCATGATGATGATAAGAAGAAGAGAGCTTTGGACTAATTTAGCTAAGTTGTTCAATGATAATAATGCATAAAAGAAATTCACAGCTATGGAGAAAACCTGTGCAGCAGTCATAGCAGCGCTTTCAGGTTAAGTTATGGAAGTTCCGTTTTTTTTCGGGGAAGCCAACCAAGCAAGCAAATCTGTTCTACGATCGGGTATTGTGCCTATTGGATTAGCTGCTAGTGGGAATCTATTCTGTATTATAGCTTTCTCTTCCTTTCAGTCCCTCGTCCATGAATGTGACTCCCTTGCTGGAAGGTCTCCCACGTATAGAACTATAAAGAAATGCCTGTAAGGTCTTTGGTCACTCCTTGGCAGCCTGTCCTAAGTCTAAGAAGCAGGTGACCCCTAATCCACCTGAGGGTGGTAGCAAGGCTACCTCTGAGGGCGATTGGATTAAGGTACAGAAGAAGGGAAAGGGGAAAGATGTTCTAGATAACAGAGTTTCCGATCTGCCTGTCTCTTCATAAGAGCGAGGGTTTTGAATATTAGTCTTGCTGTCCGCTCTGAGCCTGAGAGGATTTCTGATCGTTTAGAGGATCCTGTTAGCAATGCTCCTCTAGCCTTCAACAGTCAGGGTGAGTTGTCAGCTTCTTCTTTGGGGTGAAGGCCCTTCTAACTCGGAAGTAGGGTCACAGTATACGGATACCCCTGTGATAGACAGGGATCTTTCTCTTGTTACAGGTGAACATTCTGAGGGGAAACCCGCTTTGGCCTTTTCTACTCCCACTGGGATTTCGTTAGGGGGAAGCTCTGAACCCCTCACTCTTTCTCCGGACCATAAGCCTTTGGGTGGTTGGTAAGGTTGTCGACTCTGAACGAATGATTTTATGTGAAGAAGAGGTGGTCACTATTATAAAGAATCAGATCCCGTTACAGTTAGGAAATAAAGTGCCATCCGAGAGTCTTCTTCGTCTTTTGCTGGAACTCTTTTCTCTAAAGGTAGTGAAGTGAGCCGAAGGAGAGGCTGGATGGAATTAAGCTCGACCAGCGGGAGAGGAAGCATGATCAATCCGATCTTGTTTCAGAAGCTGGTAGAGAGTAGAGAATAGAATAGGCTGTGATGCCGGGAGAGAGATTTTTGATCTTGAGAGATCCTTTGAATACGACCAGGGGGATAGAAGCCCACGGAGCGGTAGGCTAAGCCGGAAATAGAGAGAGATGTGATTAGATTAGCACGAGGAGGGGAAGAATCTTGGTCGTGGGATAGCAGTTTTTGAATCAGTCTCATTTGGCGTTCAATAAGTAGAAGATCAAGGCAGCTTCTGCTTTTAGGTCAGCTCTTTGGCTCCTTGCTATAAAGAGTGAAGTGACCTTCGGGCGAGGAGAAAGTCAGTAAGAATAGGACCGGAAACTGTGCGTTTGGCTATTGGTGAGTCTGTCTTTCTTGAGAAAAAAAATGGAGCGACCAGCCCCTCCATTTGGGTCATGAGACTAGCCAACTGTCTATCCCTGTGGGCTAACTCAACTTATAAGCTTGCTATCTTAGCATCCACTTGGGATAACCTTTCACTTGGATACGATCTAAATTCCACATTCAAGAAAGAACCAGACCAGGCCAACCAAGAGATAGGATCAGATGAAGGAGAGAGAGAACTACTATTGAAAGAAGGCGAATCGCTACTTCTTGTTGCTATAAAATGGTAAAATACTACTTCTTGGACTGTGCCGACACCCGAGAAGACTAATTAGAGATTTGCTAAGCGAACGAGCCTGAAAGCGCTTCTCCTAGCTTGATCTTAAGTCTTATACATTAATTAAGCAATCTGACTTATATGCTCCTCTCCCCTTGCTTTATTACACCGGTAACTGCAGATGAAGCGAAGGACATCGATTATCTATTTAGACGAACGAAGAATAAGATAAAGGCATCTAATTCACCCGCATCTGTTGGAGGAAGGAATGGACAGATAAATACATACTTTTTCTCCTTTCTCCCATAAAGCTTCCTTTCCTGAATCTTAGCTCTTATCTTTCTTATTTATTCTGACTACTATCACTTTATAAACCGGGCCTGGATAATTAAAGCTTAACGTATCAGGGTAGTACGCCTGGAACAAGAAGGTTCGTCGTACAATTTCGGCGATTACAAAAACAAAGGAGTATATCCCTCTCCCTTAGTGTCTTTCCACTTCCGTCGTTCAGGAACAAACACTTCGCCTAATTCTTTTGAATCCCGGCCCGCTTTTTCCCCACTAACTAATTACGTTACGACCACTGAACAAACTTGGTTGACGCACATAGTTTATGCGCCGCTAATGTAGCGGCTTGTCGAGCATTTGACAAACTCACACCATCCATTTCAAATGGGATTTGTCCTGTGGACACACGAGCAATCCAACCCGCAGGATTTCCTTTTCCTCTTCCCATTCTGACTTCTGTAGGTTTCCCGGTAATAGGGAGATCTGCGAGAACTCTTACCCATATCTTACCATTTCTTCGGAATTGTCCGCTCATAGTACGATGGAATTGCCCAATTATAGCTCGACGCGCTGTTCAATGGCTCGATATGAAAGACGACCAGCTCTACAACTTTTAGTGCCATATCTTCCAAAACCAAGTCGTGTACCGTCCGCAACCCCTACTACATCTGCCTTTACGATATTGACTATATTTCGTACGTTTCGGATATATCACGTCCCCTTTCTTTTTGACTATATGAAATCCACACTTTGACACCTGAGATTCCGTAACGAGTAGATACTTCCGCAGGAGCATAATCTATTTTCTGGTTAAATACATTACTAGATGTTTTTCCATACTTTTTGCATTCAGTTCTAGCTATTTCTGCACCTTCTAATCGACCTGAACAACATATACGGATCCCCTCCACCCCTTTTTTCATTACTAATTGAATATCCTTCACTATTTGACTAAAAATGGAGCGAAATGATCTTGTTTTGTTCCTCGGTTGAAAAGAGATATCTTGAGCAATCGGAGAAGCACTTTGATAAACAGATTTGATCTTGACCGACTCAATTAAGGTATTAGTCTTTGTTCTATTAGACAACAAAGATCGCATTTTTTTCACTTCGTTCAAATAAAAGTTGTACCCATACGGAATTCTTCTGTTTCTCAGTATGATCTCTATCATCATCTCTATTCCCTTTATCAATTCTCCTATCCCACCTAGGTCTATGAATTTCTCTATCAATTCCATTACCTTATCCTTAGCCATGAGGTTCCAACATTTTTTCCTGAATTTTCGTAGGAGTTGTTCCCGGGCATACTCAAAAAAAAGGTTATTATACACCCCAACCCCGTCCCTTGGAAAGAAAAAGGTAGCACCGAAGAAAGGAAAGAGCGAGATGGTGGTTTTTGTTGTTCCCGCGAAGCGAGGATGATTCGACCAGCGAATGAAGTGGGTCAACTTTTTGTCTTCGGCCAAAAACTTTTTCTCGCTGGTCGAGCTTTCGACAAAAAAAGCGAAACGTATTCTCTTATCTAAGCTTCTTCCCTGTGCATTAGCTCCCCCCATGGTAGATGGTTCAAGCACGCCCGGTTCCACGAAATGATTGAGAACTACGACGGGGTCGAAATGCATTTGGTTCTTTGTCTTCAATAAGTATTGCATGACCGAATAATTCAAGGAAGGGCGCACCGCAGTGAGGGTCCTTTTTAGTGGATGACTCGTCGGGCTGTCGGAGGGGGACTTCTTTGACTTCTTTGAGAAAAAGAACTTTAATAACTTCGTTTTTCTGAAGGAGTCGTCATTTAGGAGGGCTATGTCATTTACAAGCCCGGCGTATTTCGGATGCTTGAAGGCCCCGCTGACCCGAAGTGATTTAGAAAGATTCTTCTTTATCGATGGTGATCGGTCATGGTATCCATAGCGTTGCTTCTTTTTCGGCCAAATCCTGATTTCGTTTTGCTTCTCCCGGTCGTCGAGCCTGATCGACTCGACTCTTTTCGCTGCCCCCCGGGCTCTCACTTCGTTTCGTTCTTCTTCTGTACCATCGCTTGAATGAAGACACCCGATCGGCCCGACTTTACCAAATGCCCACCACTGGCCCTTCCCCTTTCCGGGTCTGGATTTTTCGCGTCGTTTCTGTCGTCGTGGTCGACGGGGAAGAAAGAAATGAATGAATGTTCTTTTGGGAAAATGTAGAATAATACACCTACCGAGACGAAAGCCAAAGGTGAGTCTAGTAGGTGGACGTATCGAACCGAAATAAGATCTAAGATTGACATCTTGATACACTGATTTACCATAATAATAAATAGAGTCAATGCGGACTCCGCCGTGGGAAGAGCCGCTTCTTTCTTGCTTGATAGGGGGGCTTCCATTCACCAACGCAGACTAAAAGTGCTCTCCGAACCGTGCTGGATAGTCGCCCATCACACGGCTCTCAAACCCAACCTGTGGTGGATCCCGGGTGACAAAGTAAAAGCCTTTGATCCTTTGCCCCATACTTTGAGATGCTCCTCCCCGCCGATCAAGCGGCGACGCTGCTCTTAGCTTTAAGCCGCTATCGTTCGGTTCGGATAAGTCAAGTCCCTTCGGTCAGTTCGCTCAGGTGATCCTCCCTTATCTTCCCTAACGTTCAGAGTTGTTCTGGTTTGAGAAAGGAGCACCGGCCGAGCGCCCTGAATGAATAAGAAATTGACAGCAGAGGTAATTGCAAATTCTTATTCGAACGAGTTGAAGCTAACAACATGTCGATTACACACCGGGGGTTGCTAAGAACTGAGGGACAATGCCCCTCTAACCTAAGTGGGCCTACCCGCGAAGCAACTGGTACTTGAGCGGGCGGGGGGGGGCGGTTTGGTTTCGTGCAAGGCCCTCGCAGCAGGAAGAGGCAGTTGTCATTTGAAAGAAAACGCTCTTTGTTTGTATAAGGTTCCAAACCTTCGCACCCTGATGAAAAAGCCCTTTCTTTTCTATCTTATTAGTAAAGCCTAAACGTCCTTATTGAAGCCTAGCTAACGAGAAATCAAAGCGATAACGCACCTTTCCTAAGATTAGAATCGAAATAGAAGAGAAGGCCTTTCTTTCTCAAAGTCAACTTTCTCCCTTCCCTTCTTGCTTTAGAAAGATTGCAGCTAGCGTGCTGGACTAATATAATAGAAAGTCAAGGCTCTTCTCCTGTTCTACGAATCTACAACTCTCTTTACTGAGCGAGACTCCATCTATATCCCTACTAGTGGTTATTCTTTCCAGGCCATTTGTTTGACAGCTTAAACTAGACCCCACTTTCGATTAGATAGGTTTCGGTCTTAATCAAGATAGGTCAAGGGCGCGTCGGAACGGTCGGTAGCTACTTAGTCTCATCCGAGAGTCTAATCTCCTTGTACTGCTTTTTTTCTTTGAAAAAGAAAAAAGGTCGATTTAGGCTCCTTCCCTTCCACCGCATAGCTGCGGTAGCAGGTACTACGAGCCCTCTGTCCCACGCATTTAACCGGCTCGCGTGGTTCACCGGTTCCACCGAAAACTCTCATTTGTTGAAGCGGAGCATAGTGCGCTTTAGGCGCCGAGCGAGAAAGGTCTCTTCTTTCGTTTCGGTTTATTCACTGATCTGAAACTTAGCACTTGTTTTCTTATTGATTCCAGGGGCGGCGGCGTTCTTGAATGAAGTCTATCCGAACCGAATTAGCACTTCTCAGATCAGGCGAGGCCTCTCCAGCGGAGCTGGGCGCCGGGGCCCTGGCTGCACTAGCGATTGGCACATAGGGGAGTGGTTGCCCGGCTTTCTCGGCCTGGTATCCTGCACCTCGCGTTCATGATATCTACATTCAACTGTGCCCCGGAGACACGGTCGAAGCACGCCCGCCCAGTGTGCTTCTTTCACGACATGCTCTGGTCCCGGGTGTCTTCCAGTGGTCTTCTAGCGTTAGAAGAAGTCGTGTCCGTCCCGGACATCTGCAACGCCCTTCCCCGCCTTTTTTTTATATGGGGTGAAGGAAAAGACTGACCCCTTCGGTGACTTTCGCGGTCGCCCTCACTGAACCGACTTGAATCTGAACTACGATTCAGATCAAGTCTTACCGAAATCGGATTTCCTTTTCGTGCCATATGCGCTTAGACTTGACTTTTTTCCCTTTTTTATTCCCGGTCCAATATTAGTTCTCGAAGATCTTCGTTTCCGTGTAGAAGCAAACTCTCCAAATTGATGACCTCCTTCAGTGATCTTACAACGAACAGGAGTTTTTCCATTGTAAATTCGTACGGAGCAATCAACGAATTCCGGCAAAATAGAAGAAGATGTGACCCAATTTTCCTGTTCAAAAGAAGATCTCTCTTCTTCTTCATTCTCAACAGGAATGCATCAAAAAAAACTTCCCTTCCATATAGATCGTCGTGGCATGAACTCAGAATTTCTTCGCTTCGATTCCGCCCCTACTTCAATTAAAGCTAGCTCCTACTCCTCCTTCATCGTCGTTGGTCCTTTTTTGACATTGTATAGTGAGAAAGCTCACCTCTGCCTTTAGACGAGATCTTATATATGATTCTCGTAAACCCTAGGAGCCTCTTTTCCTTCTGCCCAGCTCCCCGAAAACAACGTTCGACTTGCATGTGTTAAGCATATAGCTAGCGTTCCTTCTGAGCCAGGATCAAACTCTTCTTTTGACTAGACTATGAAAAAATACGGGTTCTATTCTATCTGGTAGAGTCAACAGAATGGAGTTCCTTGTCTGTAACTCAAGAAAGTGCATCTCTTTCTCTGCCATTCCTACTTTCTTGATAGTTATAACCTATTAAGAAGGTAGGTTCAGTCCAGGAGGCTAGTTTGAAATGAAACCCGGACTCGCTGAGGTTCACACACCTTTCTTTATGAAATTACACAGCAAGCTGGAAGCTTGGTACTAATAGCCTCTAGAGTATAGAGGGGCTATGGAGAGGCGCGCAACTGTGCTTCCTCGCTTCGCCAAGAAAAGCACTTCTTCCTGGTTGAAGGGCGTGCTACAGGCCTACGCTTGTTCCTGCGCGAGAATTTCCGGCGGCCGTATCTTGATCCTTTCTTTCGCCTCAGTAGTGAGCGCTGCTAGATCTGATTCAACTGAATATGGGACTTGGATAGCTAGAGCTAGGAGGAAGGGGCGTGAGATAGGCTTCTAGTCAACCGATTAAGACTACTACTTCTTTCTAGTAGACACTAGAGCGATGGACTGTGAGAGGAAGCAAGTGAAAGTTACTACACGAGGAAGTCAAGTGAAGGCAAGGACGAAGGAGATGAGTTTACAGACTCTGGAGTTGGGGCTCGTTCTCATTGATACTGAGGGAAAGACTTGTGTGATGGATGCTCTTGATGCCACTTGACTTGCTTCTTCCTTCGTTAACATCAAAAGGGAGTGTATTAAAGAGAGTGAAATTGAATGGTAGTTTAGGTCACTCTGAAAGGATATCTGCTTTGGCTGAGGTGCCTGTGAATGGGAATGAGCCCGCAACCGGGACTCTACATACAGAATAAGGCAACCTATCTCAATCAGCTAGAGCCATTGCAAGTTCATCCACTACAAGCTTACCGGACTAGAGATCCTATCCCTCTCTACCTTACCAGGACTCTACCTAAGGCCTAAGTAAGGCCGACTGAGTCAACGAGTTAAAGAGGACAACACGAAACAAAACAAAAGAACAGCCCGTACTCTCTATCTATCCAATTTCTTACTGAACTTTACTTATCTCCGAAATATCCACCATACTGCGATGGGACTGAGTCTGATCGATTCGGCTAGATAGCTCAGAGTTAAGGGGTGTAAGGGGAAGGAGTGGTACCATTTTCATCTAAGCAAATTGAGAAGACAGAAATATCGTAAGTAACAATCGCGCAAAAGCCATAGCACAAGTTCTTTTTTATCATTTGAATTTCTCTTACATTCTTTATTTCATTGACATGTCCGATACCATCTTAAATTATACCATCCAATTACTTTCCGGATTAGCGTTACCCACAGCTCTCCTAATCTTAGCCAGCTGGCGAGTCGCCCGGCTACGGGATTTAACAATCCACAACTATAAGGAGAAAGTGGATGAGTCAGTTGCAAATACCATAAAGGAGCAGCTGAGCGAAAGAGTCATAACGCCGCTATTTACCGATAATAATGCGGTCTTGCCGCCCGGAAAGAATGCCTATGACGTCATAGACGCCGCCTTGCTGCCGTGGGACAACGTGCAATTACTTGCAGCGATGTATCACGATCTGTGTTGGCTAGGCGTTGAGAGTCAAACGTATCTACTATTACTAGAAACTCTCAATTTCTTGTGATGTGTGGATTCTTTCTTTTTTTTCTTTTCAGTTTTGTCGAGAGGAAGGATCCAAATGCCCCATCAATAAAGTGAGGGCTTTCCGGACCTTCCCCAATCCTCACTCCCCCTTTTTCAAAAAGAAGCCCCGCTCAACAACCCTCTCTGATAAGGAAGAAAACGAAAGAATCTCAATTTTACGACAAATCCGGTCCGATGGCTGTTCTCCACTAACCACAAGGATATAGGGACTCTATATTTCATCTTTGGTGCCATTGCTGGAGTGATGGGCACATGCTTCTCAGTACTGATTCGTATGGAATTAGCACGACCCGGCGATCAAATTCTTGGTGGGAATCATCAACTTTATAATGTTTTAATCACGGCTCACGCTTTTTTAATGATATTTTTTATGGTTATGCCGGCGATGATAGGTGGATCTGGTAATTGGTCTGTTCCGATTCTGATAGGTGCGCCTGACATGGCATTTCCACGATTAAATAATATTTCATTCTGGTTGTTGCCACCAAGTCTCTTGCTCCTATTAAGCCCAGCCTTAGTAGAAGTGGGTAGTGGCACTGGGTGGACGGTCTATCCGCCCTTAAGTGGTATTACCAGCCATTCTGGAGGAGCAGTTGATTCAGCAATTTCTAGTCCTCATCTATCTGGTATTTCATCCATTTTAGGTTCTATCAATTTTATAACAACTATCTCCAATATGCGTGGACCTGGAATGACTATGCATAGATCACCCCTATTTGTGTGGTCCGTTCTAGTGACAGCATTCCCACTTTTATTATCACTTCCGGTACTGGCAGGGGCAATTACCATGTTATTAACCGATCGAAACTTTAATACAACCTTTTCTGATCCCGCTGGAGGGGGAGACCCCATATTATACCAGCATCTCTTTCGGTTCTTCGGTCATCCAGAGGTGTATATTCCCATTCTGCCTGGATCCGGTATCATAAGTCATATCGTTTCTACTTTTTCGGGAAAACCGGTCTTCGGGTATCTAGGCATGGTTTATGCCATGATCAGTATAGGTGTTCTTGGATCTCTTGTTTGGGCTCATCATATGTTTACTGTGGGCTTAGACGTTGATACCCGTGCCTACTTTACCGCAGCTACCATGATCATAGCTGTCCCCACTGGAATCAAAATCTTTAGTTGGATCGCTACCATGTGGGGGGGTTCGATACAATACAAAACACCCATGTTATTTGCTGTAGGGTCCATATTTTTGTTCACCATAGGGGGACTCACTGGAATAGTTCCGGCAAATTCTGGGCTAGACATTGCTCTACATGATACTTATTATGTGGTTGCACATTTCCATTATGTACTTTCTATGGGAGCCGTTTTTGCTTTATTTGCAGGATTTCACTATTGGGTAGGTAAAATCTTTGGTCGAACATATCCTGAAACTTTAGGTCAAATCCATTTTTGGATCACTTTTTTCGGGGTTAATCCGACCTTCTTTCCCATGCATTTCTTAGGGCTTTCGGGTATGCCACGTCGCATTCCAGATTATCCAGATGCTTACGCTGGATGGAATGCCCTTAGCAGTTCTGGCTCTTATATATCTGTAGTTGGGATTTGTCGTTTCTTCGTGGTCGTAGCAATCACTTCAAGCAGTGGAAACAACAAAAGATGCGCTCCAAGTCCTTGGGCTGTTGAACAGAATCCAACCACACCGGAATGGATGGTACAAAGTCCTCCAGCTTTTCATACTTTTGGAGAACTTCCAGCTATCAAGGAGACGAAAAGCTCTGTGAAGTAAAAGAAAAAAAGGGTCGCCGATTGCTACTAAGAACCTAACAGAACTTTCCACTTTCCAACAGATAAGAAACTCTCAGTAAGCAGGATCCGCTGACCGAGAGTTGAAGGGCACGTAGTCGCTGAACCGATAGGCAAACGATGCAAAAGAAGATTAAATATGAGATTTCGCGGCTAAGACGCCAGAGTACATAAAGTGAAGTCGAAGCGGAAGAGACATCTGCGCAGTGTCCAGGCGCCGGGATTGGAAGCCCCCACCAAATGTCTGAAGCAACGGGAGAAATGGTCGATCACCTTTACTTAAGAAGATTTTGCTATCCTCCAAGACACCGGGAATTCTCCGATAGGCGTATCCGCCGTGATCTCCAATTGAAAAGTAAACCGCATTTTGGTTGACGCGGGGAGCTACGTCGAAGTTATTACTTGCAAGGCCTACCAGCAGCTCAAACTGGCGACCATAAAGAATAAGACGAACCAAAACCAGCAGCAGCTTTGCAAAATCAATTTTATCCATCACCATAATACATTTATGACTCCTTATATAGACATAGACGGGGCGAGTACACCCGTAGAAAAGCTCAACCAGTAAGAATGATTTCTTAAGAGCTCCAATTAGCCAAGATGCTTCTGCTAGCGCCTACCAGATTATGTCCTATTTTCTCGTCGATAAAGATCTAACTAGGAAAACCAATTTGATTGATAACCTTTCAGAAAATATCCAAGATCTATACACTTCTATCCTATCCTGGAAGAGTGGAAGAGATAGTTGCACGGGAAGGTGGATCTGGTAATAATCGAAGCTTATCTCGACCGAAAACTCGTTAAGACACTCTTTATGCCGTTAGTGTATGGGAAAACCCTAGTCGCTATGATAGAGGATATTTCGGAACACTTCCACGATCTGCTCAGTAAGAAAGATATCGTTGCCGACTTGTGACTCGAGTCAGCCTATTTACTGCCTGTCTCGATCTCCCTCCTTTCTTGAGCGTGAGCTTTCTTTGCCTAAAAGAGAAGGCGAACGGATAAGAACCAACTCCCTAGAGGAATAGGCCTCCGATCTCTACTCGCCGGAAGGGCTATGGAAAAGGGAAGGATTCCTTCTTTCTTTTCTAGTTGGATTCTTCGAACCCTTATTTTCCTCTTCCTTTTCCGATGCGCTAAGATTAGACCTCAGGCAGTCCTTTTTTCTCATGATTGGATGGTTTTTCTTTCAGTCAATGATTTGACGGAATGGCTGCTGCGGAATCTCTCGGATCTGAGGCAGATCCTACTAGCTACGTCCTTGTCGATGACTTGTGCGCCTCCTAATGATCTTACTACTCTACTCCTCAAAACGAGTGCACCATGGCCTACTTAAGAAGATCTCAAGCAAAGCAAGGCAGAGTCCGAAAGTCCGAGGCAGAGACCAGAGGAAGAAGAAAAAGACTGGAGAAGAAAGGGTTCCTCACCTCTCTCTTACGCTTGAGTTCTTTCAGAACCTTTCACCTGCACTTTTTTTCATTTTTTCACTAATAAGGATCTTTTCAATGTCTTCTATTTCCTGCTTATTAGAGAAGAAGTGGAATTCACACCCTTTGTAGGGGGAAGGTTGGTTCTTCAGGATGGATGGAAAATGGAAAGAAAGCATTTTTCATCTAGACATATGCCATAGGATTCTATCCTCGCTCTGGGGCTAGCGCCTATTGGAATGGATATTTTTGAACCTATACTAGTCTATGAGCAGTATAGAGTCATCAGTACCAAACAGAGCTTATCTCTGATACCCAAGGATCACAATTGATCTAACGAGAACTTTTGTACTTTCTTTATCTGACGTGATAGAATACAACGGAACGCCGATCTTCCCAAGGTCACTACAAAATGAATGGATTTCTGGGGTTGAGTTAGGACTTCATTGAACCTGCTTTTCTGGTGCTTAGCCTTGTCCCAGAGGCGAAGAGCGAGCCATCACCTTTTGTAAATATTGTAAATACCCGCTTCTGGTACTCGCAGATTGGTCCAATTTCATTTTATCCTTCCGCTAATCTCTTGATCTCTGAAAATAAAGAAAGGCATGATATTATCAAGTAAAACTGGGCTATGGGAGAGCAGTGAGAACAAATGGGGAGTCGGCTAAGAATGAGAATCAAAAGATATATAGGACGATCAGTGCCTAGGCCCATCTAATTAGGTGAACCGCGCGGCGGGAAAAAATGGTTCTTTTTCTCTTTCTTTATTGCCTTTGGCTTCCGTAGACGATTCATAGTCTAGTCTCCCTTATCGCCCGTGTCTATTTCTTCCTACATATTATTATGATAACTCGGCATTTCAATCAATCCTTCCAGGTTTTCTACTGACCAGCCTTCTTAATCCAAGACTTTATCCACTCTTTCTTCACTCGCTAGGGAAAGATAAAGGATAGATGACTGAAAATCCCGCTTACCGGCTCAATATATCTCTCAATAGATTCGCTTGCCACAACGACCGGACAGGATAGGAGATCGCCCAACCTTCCAATTTCTCTTTCTGAAGCAACTATAACGGATGGGCAGCTTCCCTACCCACTGGGGATTTTTTTTTCCCCGCTCCAACTTCGGATTCTTGGAAATAATCCCCGGTTCTATGATTTAAGGTTAGGAGTTTCATTCTTAGCAAGATCCCCAGCTATTGAATCTGTTGTCGTCGGCGGGGCTACTTCTTCTTTCGAAATGAGAAGAATAGCGTAGTCAAAGTAGGCCAAGTCGGTAGCCTTTTCTGAAACTCTTGGGAGAAGGGCTGAGTGCCGGTGAAATGCTTTTTGAGACTTACCCCACTCAATGGAAATTGATTTAGGCAAGATCCCACGTCCAAGAGTCTGATTCTGATTCTGCTTTCACTCTTATCAAGGAAGGAGGCCACCAAACCAAAGGGGAGGTCTTTGCTTGCTTTTCCTGTTAGAGATGCTAGTCTTTTTGTAATAACTGCTCTGAAGATGTTTTCAGGAATAAGAGAAGACGGTGCTCTTTCATCAGCTCTTTGGCTATTTGCTTGCGATAAAGAAAGAGTGAATTGATCCGAGCCAAGTAGTTCGGCTAAGCCGGAAAGAAAGAGTTAGATCCTCTTTGAGATGAAATGCGGCAATGTCCTAATCAAACCAGGCGCAAGGTCAATGATTTCGCTCAAGGCTCAAGGCATAAAGGCTCTTATTCCTTCTGCATTGGTCTCGGAGGGCCCTCGCTCTAAAGGGTTGATGGCAGCTATCCTGCTCTGTCAGAGATAATTGGAATGGAATTGGTGTGGTTTGCTAGCTCTTTCTTTTGAGACGAATGAATTCCGAATAAAGGAAGGCGGTCGTGATAGGGAAAGGCCTTTCCTTATTACCAGGAAAGAGAAAATGGGCCAAATCGCCCGCTAGAGAAGAAGCTCTTAGGGAATCGATCTAGACTAGATGAGATGCCGGTGCCATTAAACTAGCTGCCAGAACGAGTTCAAGAGATGAGGATCCAGGTAGTGAAGTCACCCTCGGGGGAAGAATCATTCCATTCACTTGTGAAACTGCTAAGAAGAATAGCTTTTCTCTGAATCCGCCACTCACTCTCTTTCGGGTAGGGTTAACAAGAAAGTCAAAGCAATCTCCTCAACCTAGAAAGAGAACTCCGGGATCTTCTTTTTCTTCTTAAGAACCCGAAGGCGAACTAATCCGTCTTGGTGCAGCTCCTAGTCCTGATCGATTGGCTACCGGGTGTTCACTCAAACTAAAAAGAAAAAAATGGAAATAGTGAATCAAGATCTAGACTATCCTCTCTCCGGAGAGATATGCCCCTATGAGCGACTATGCCGATCTTTATATGTTTTGGCCACGTGCGTTTCCGCTAAGAAGAAGAAGGTTTGGATCTTTAAACCTTAAGAGGATGCTATCGAATGTGCTCTTGGCGCACGTGAGGGATGTGACCTATGTTAGGTCCATAAGATAGCACAGCTTTTGGTGTTCTATAATTCACCTCCGAATAATGAGTAGATAGGGAAGAGCTTTTTCTTTTTCTCTTCATAGAAGACTGATGGGTGGAGCAAGAGGTCAAATTACTATAGAAAGAAGAGTTGTAAACTATAGGACTTCTTTTTCTATTTAGGGTTTTTTCGTTCCTTCTCTTCGATAAGAATACCGATTTGAAATGATAAAAATTCCTCTTTATTCTCTTGTGTTCAGCGAAAGAACTGCCTAAGCATACTTTTTCGGATCCAAACTTCTTTGTTCTTTCTAAGTCTTCGTCTTGCATAGAAGAACGCAACTGTTGCAAAAACGGGTCTTTCAGTAGTAGGCGGCATCCCCTCTTAGTTTTAAGTAAGCGGAACCATTCCGTTTTGGTTCTTCTCCACATTCTTACCGGGCTATCCAGGAATTTTCCTATGATTTTAGAAACTGAAATTTCGATATAGAAGGATCTCCTTATTTCTGAATAGATTATAGCATCATTTTCTTTCAAAGATATGAAAGAACCTTGGGAAACTTGAAAAGAAGTAATGCTGACTATTACATTATTCACACAAAGCCTTCGATGACTTATCGGCTGCCTTGCTTGAGGAAGAGTTTCACTAAAATGGAGACGAACCGGAATAACGTCCGATCTTGTTTCTGGATTGAGTGGAAAAGGGATATATGAAGTTCGTTCTGTTCCTCTATGCATCTCTGTGATGGGTAAATCTCCATGAAAAAGGGGCAACTTTCGTGTAGTTTGTAATTGGATGTAACTATTCATATTTTTTCGAGAATAAATCATTCTCTTAATAGATCTCGTCTTGTTCCTCAATCTTCGAAGAATGCGGCGTTGTATTATTGTAAGTTCCCTGTTCCAAACATTTCCTTCAAGTAGACGACAAGTTTTAAATTTGAATGAAGGCATTCCTCCCTCACATGCATTTGCAACAGATTCATACTAAGACCGGTAATCCCCACAGACACGGCCATTCTCGGCATCTTCCCTGTTGCCCCTCTTCTCAAAGCCCTTCGAGAGGAAGATGAATGTCAATGTGCCATTTTCTTTTTTCCCCCCAGTACTATGCTCGTTCCAACAACAGATCCAAATTCTCGAGAGCCACCTGAATTCGCCGATAGGGCACACTTTGCCGTGTGCCCTGTTCGGTTATTTGCGAGACGTAAGATCTATACGTCTGGGGGCTAAAGAGTCTACCTTGGGGTGAGTGAAGAATTCCCCGAATAGTGGGATATCGCGCTAGAATGGAATTAGCGCTCCACCCGT